AGATGTTTACATCCCCCACAACAGTATATCGTAAAACAATTCTTAAGTCAAGTAGGGTAGGGGAAAACAACTTGATTCTAGGACGTTCCAATTGGAACGTCCTAGAATGTGGATCCCGGAGCAAATGCTATACAGTAGCAGTATAGGCGGGGCCTGTAGCTCAGGGGATTAGAGCACGTGGCTACGAACCACGGTGTCGGGGGTTCGAATCCCTCCTCGCCCGCAGGAAAAAATGGAGAAGAAAGAAAAGGTAGTTTCGTACCTTTAAAGTGGATCTAAAGGAGGGTCTTCCGTGTGATTTCGATGATAGGATCTATCAATATACCCGATAGGGTTGATGCTAGCGCACAAATGATCATAGCTATTTCAAGAGAATTCTTTGGAATCAACATTGATGGGGAAGCTAATGAATTTTGTCTAGGAATTATGGGTGTATCGGTCTTTCCACTCTTCCCGGTGAACATTGATTTAATTATTTTTAGATAGTAATAGATGGAAATGACACTTGTGACGAGCGCCACTAGAACCGATGGGTACGAACCAGCTTTCCAGCCATGCCAAAAGAGATGGAGTTTACCAAAAAAACCGGATGATGGAGGCATACCCCCTAAGGATGGTGAACGTAAAACCGGAGAGAATGTTAGAACAGGATCCTTCATGTATAATCCCGCGTAATCTCTAATATTATCAGTTCCGGTTCGTAAAGCAAATGGGGTGATACGAGCAAAAGTTCCCAAATTCATGAATATATAGAGAAACGTATAAGTTATCATACTTGCGTAACCGTTCCCTGAGTCTGCAGCAAGTACCCCAATCATGATATATCCAATCTGGCTTATAGAAGGATAAGCTAGCATACGTTTTACGCTTCTTTGAGTCACGGCAATTAGATTTCCCAATATCATGCTAAAGGCAGCTAATAATCCGACGGCGATATGCCATTCAGTGGGTAAGTGTGGAAAAATTAGACCGAAGAGTCGTGTAAATGAAGCTAGAGCTGCTACTTTAGACGTAACGGAGAAAAAAGCAACGACTGGTGTAGGAGAGTCAGAGTCGAAAAGAAGATTTTCGATCTTTCCGCTCATTCAGAACCGTGCGTGAGATTCTCACCTCACACGGCTCCCGGTTCGGGGGGAGTCAGAACTGGTATTGCTCCCAGAACCTTCCTCGCGTATGTATCAAATCCATTTTGACTAGAAAAATTCGTAATCACTCGAATAGTTGTTAACTTCTCGAGGAATCCTTCATCATTTGTTTTCATCTCCCGCCAGGGATTTCGCCTAAAATCTCTTCTTGCTTGTCTGTCCTTCTTCCGTTTCTTAAGGGAATCCTTCCAACAACTTAGCAACCATGTGACAGGCGGAATATACAAATTGTGACTTTCTTCGTTCCCACTGGGCACAAATTATCTATAGTAGGGCAAATGCCAAGATTAAAGGAGGAATCAAATCTATCATTCTATTTCTCACTACGTCAGGAATAATAGGAAAAGACTTCTAAATGTCTCAGATTTCTAGTTTTATGTGCGTGGTAAACACGATATAGTACCCCTAATAAAAATAAAACCAACCATCATGATAAATCTCATATTGATTCTGCTCCGTTTTACTTTACAGGAATTTTTAATAAATCTCTGATATAGTAGGAACCATTTATTTCCTTTAGATATTTGGTAATTCTTGCTTCCCATAAGATAATATGAAAAAAAGATTTTTTGCTTAATTAATTCTTATTAAGAATATCTCATAATTAAATCCATACGAATCACACTCCTTCATAAACATCGGGAGTCCATTGATGAAAAGGAAAAATAGATAATTTGAAAAGTATCCCGACTGTTATAAAAATAGCAGCTATAAAAACCACAGAACCAAATTGATTCAGATTAATATGATCCACTGTTTTATCAAGCTGAAACTGACCCCCGGAAATCCCATATAATAATGAAAATCCATACAGTAGAAAGGATGAACTTACTCCACTAATCATTAAGAATTTCATACCTGCCTCATTCGATCTCATATCCCGTTTAGTATATCCAGATAAAAAACAAGAAGACAAAGAGAGAAATTCGAGGGATACATAAATAGTTATCAAATCATTTGCATAACTTAAAACCATTCCTCCCAAACATGCAGTTAACTTGAATAAGAGAAATTCAGCTAAAGAAACTTTTGAACAAAGTAAGTAATCAACTGATAAGGAAATAGATAGCAATGAACAAATTAGAATAAAAACCCTGAATATACTTTTAATATCAACGTTAGTATAATTTCCAAAGAAAATAAGGATTCGCGATTGATGTAATAAAATGATCAAACTAACTAACAGGGATATCATAGAAATCCTGTAAAGGAAAAGTGTGTTTTTCCCTCTCCAAAATAAATCAATTAAAATAATTGCAAATAAACTTAAAATCACTATAATTTCTGGTAAGATTGACAAATTGAAAGAAACAGAAATTAATCTTAAAAAGAAAAAAGTAATATGATTCATGGTG